TGGAAGATCGATGTATTCCCAGAAATAAAATGACATCCATAACATCTATGTCAGCTTTTTTATCTGAATTCATTCAAATCTACTCGCTTTCTAGATGATCCCTCTAGAGGAGGAGAATTATATCAACTCTGTCTAGTTTCTTCGTTCCCTATTTCTACTCACAGGATCCTGAGGAAAAGAATTTGGTTTCCACCGAGCGGAAACAATATGCCGATGGTTCTAGTAAACCAAAACCACCGTTTTCTAGCTAAAAGCTTCAATCTCCCTTTTACAACACAAAAATTGAAGATCTAGTTACGATTGGAAATAAACTTTTGTATCTTTATCCATGTATCCTTGACTCATACTCATTCAATTGGAAGAGTTGATCCAATGCAAAAAAATTATGCTTCACGATTCCATAATCCAATTTGATCTTTATTCAATTTATAATTGACCTTTGGATACAAATCGTGAGAATGTATATTCTTCCTCAAATATGCCATTGAGAGGTAAAGGATTAAACCTTTTTAAGAAATAAAGTTTTGATTCGGAATATGAAAAAACCGAAAGACCCCTTAACTATTTAAGTTGTTAATAGAACGAATCACACTTTTACCACTAAACTATACCCGCTACAATTTATATATTGTATATAAATGGAGGAACATTTGTCGAACAAAGAGATGAGATACAATTAAGATAGCATCAGAATCATGAAAATAATAGTGTTTACGTGTATTTTGCCCCCCGGAAACTTGATCAAAAAAATAGGTGAATAGCAAAAAGCTTATCTTATTTAAATAAGATAAAAAGTTATAATTATACTTTTCGTTTGCTGGGAAGTCATTACTGAGAGTCCCGGTCCGAAGGAGTCATTGAAGCCGGATCATCCAAATGATCAATTCTGTATACACAGTTCTTTTCGACTTTCCTTTAAACTTTCAGATCTTATGAATTTAGGTCAATTGATCTCAAGTGTTCAAATAAAGCTTGTTCTTTTAATTGAACAAGTAAATGATCTATTTATAATTGATTATAAATAATCAATATGAAAAATATGTATGTTTATATATTATATAGTTGAAGTTGAGGTTATTTTTTATTTAATATATGTATGTGTTTTTTTAGTCCACTTTTTCCAGTAAGTAAATTTTTATTTATAAAAGAATAAAAAAAAAAAAAAGAACATTAAGAAGAAAATGAAAATATAAAATATTTCTTATTATTAATAAGAAATGATGAAACTTCCATCATAGGAATGGGGATGGAAATTGGCCTTGTTGCTTCTTTAATAACAATAACAAGTATTTATGAGTTGATATCAAATCATAATTGAATTGGTTGATCCATGAATGATTGATTCATTGAAACTAAAAATTAAGTAATGGCCCGGCCAGTACTCCAGTACTTAAATTGGGCCGGGGGAATAAATCTTTTGTACAAAATCAATAAGGCATTTTTTCTATTGGTGATATCTCTTTCGAATCATTATATAAATTGAATTGCGGATCAAATTTGTAGATATCTTAATATATATTTATATAATCTTAATATATATTTATATATAATTATAGAATTTATATAATTAATTCTCTTTTTTTTTTTTTTTCTATTTTATATTTTTATATTGGTTATATGTTATTTTTCTATCCTTCTAATAAGGAAAGAAAACTGGGTTTTTTTGATCAATCTTTACTTCAACTTCACGTGTCACATCACATGAAAAATTTTCCAAATTGGAATTTGGAGAGATGGCTGAGTGGACTAAAGCGTCGGATTGCTAATCCGTTGTACGAATTATTTGTACCGAGGGTTCGAATCCCTCTCTCTCCGCTCTATCTAATCACTTGAAACTTTCAAATTCGAAAAAATATCAATCAATCCCTTAGATTTTATCATCAAAAAAATAAGAAAAAAGAAAGGAAAAACAAAAAAGATTTTATGGTTATTCCTCACGTCCAGGATTGCGCCCTGGATCATTAGATAAGAATCCGAAAATGAAGAGAGAAACAAAGAATATCACTACTGTATAAACGAAGAGTTTGAGAGTAAGCATTACACAATCTCCAAGATTTTTTTTTTATGGGAATGGATTAACTAATTTTTTTGGACCACATATGCTATTTTAACATGACACCTCACAATCACAATAAAAAAAAAAATTTTCACTAATTTATTTTTAATAAGATTCTGAGTCCTTCGTTAGAAAATTTTTCTTGTTACCCCCACAATTATAATTAGGTATTGTGGAAGACCTAATAAAGTCTTTGTTCACTGGAAGGTCAGAGTCAGAACAAGGAAATAAATGGATTCAAATTAATTACTATGGTTATTCAATATCACAAATTTCTATTTTTTGAATCGAGGGTTCATAATTCATAATGTAAGACTATCCAATTTTATTAATTTTTTTGATCAAAAAAATCATGAATTTAGGAAAGTATTAAAGATCTCAGCGAAAACTTACAGCGGCTTGCCAAACAAAGGCTAAGAGAAAAAAGAATAAAGGTATGATGGGCATAACGTCTACGATTGGATTGAAAAAGGCATAAGCCTCGGGCAATTTGGCGAAGAAAAAACTACTTGAATAAAGGGCATAATTAAGACAGATACAGATTAAACTAAAGATATTAAGCATAACAAAAATTTGTTTCTTGTAGATTAGATAATTTGATTTTGATTGAGTTACTTTATATAATATAACATATAATATAAATATAATATATAAAATATAATATAAGGTAAAAATAAAAAGGACAGGTCAAAAAAATCCCCTTTTTCTATTCTTAAACGAGAATACAAGGAATTATACTTTCATACAATATTTTAATTTAATTTTATGTAATGATCAATAAATTTTTGATTATTCTATATCGACATGTGTCATGTTGAATCCTAGCAACAAGATTTCCCGTATGTATCTTATTTGGGTTGGGCTGGAATTGACGAATAACCAAAACTAATAATAGTCTTTATGAGTGTAGAATAGAAATCTAAATGGGGCGTGGCCAAGCGGTAAGGCAACGGGTTTTGGTCCCGTTACTCGGAGGTTCGAATCCTTCCGTCCCAGATCGTTTCAATCAGAAACGACAAATGGAATCACATTGTATCCGACAGTACACATAAAATTGTTAAAGAAAAAGAAAATCTTTATATAAATATAAATGAATAAATGAACGAACAAGTCTATATATTATGTATTGTTATTGTCCTATTTTAGTAACAATCATTCGGTTAAGTGAAAAAGAATCCGAAATTCCTTAAATATCCAGAATTACTTATGGATTACTTACGGGAAAAATATTTTATATGATAGATATTGTATATGATAGATACGAAAAAATAAGAATAAGAGGAGTATGATTTTCTCTTTTCAGATGAAAGAATAACGACCTTAATCTTACCTTACACGATACCTTTTCTATTCCATGCCCATGAAAGCCAATAAACTTTATTCCCAATCTATCTATGTTTTAAATTAAACAATTTATAATTCAATTGAACATGATGAAAATTTGTACCTCTTTAGTGAATGAGATATCTGCTAAAAATTTGGAGTTATTCATTGTGAGTGCGTCGACTTGTTGATTGAATTAGAGATCAAATTCAGTCATGAACGAAAATATGTTTTCCGGCTATAACCCGAAGTCGGAGATTCTTTAAACTATTTTTACGGAATTTTTCATGATATGAATCTTTGGTACTCGAAAGAAGTGTGATAAATCGATATTGTCGAGAAACTTCCGACCTTTCCAGGTCATTGGAATAGCTTATTTAGTTAAAATGATTTTGTTCCGGGATTTGGAATATCTTAAATACCTTAAAGGTCCTTCTTTTTCTTTTTTTTTTTTTCTTTTGAGGTTTATAGCTTATTTAGTCGAGAAAGATGGGCTCCTTCATTTCATGATTGGTCGTCCCGAACAATCTATTAAAGATAAAAATAAGTCTTAAGCAAACTCGTTTATTCATCTTTTTTTTTTTTATTAATTTATTAATTTATATGGGGTTCCAAAATTGTTTCTGAGCTCTCTCCAGAAAATACTTATACTTATCTATCCATAGATAGATAGAAAATATGGAGTATATATATATAGTAATAATACTATTATAGTATAATATACCGTTCGACCCAATGACTATTCATCATTCTATATTGAATCAATTTCATATTATATTGGTTCGAAATGAAATTAGAGAAATGTTATGGTAAAACTTCGTTTGAAACGATGTGGTAGAAAGCAACGTGCGACTTGAAGGACATGATCGGCTGTGGATTCTGACATCCACCATTTTCTATAAGAATGAAGATGCTCTCAGCTCGACATAGTTTGTTCTATTCCACTAGGAACCTAATTTGTGTTAGGTACTAATTTAAATAGTACATGATGAAGCTCGAGCAGAAAAAGTAAAAGTATTGATTCATTTATCGGGGGGAAGAATCTAGGGTTAGTGACAATTAATAAGTTGGACCAACTTTGTAAGTATATCCTCAATATAGAAATCGAAAGGGTCAAATTAAAACAAGTAAAAAAAACGCAAAAGGTATGTTGCTGCCGTTTTGAAAGGAATAAGGATCACCGAAGTAATGTCTAAACCCAATGATTTCACAAAGCAAAGATAAAGGATTCCGGAACAAGGAAACACTATTTTCAATTGTCTCAACAATTGTATCAGAATCAGAATGAAGAATCAAAAAAGATTCGAGACGAGATAAACAAAGGAGGTTAGAGACAGCTCAATAAATGTCTAAGGAGTTCCCCTCGAACTCTTTCAGAATTACTCAACTTGAGTTATGAGTACGACTGAGATTTACTTTTTCTGTAAGGAATAAGAAAAAACCACTGAAATCATATTCTAATTTATGATTTTATAGATCCATGGGCCAATTATATACTTAAATATACAGAAATTAGAATCATTTTTCTCGAGCCGTATGAGGAGAAAACCTCCTATACGTTTCTAGGGGGGGTGAATTGTTTATCTACATCTATCCCGATGAGCCATCTATCGAATCGTTGCAATTGATGTTCGATCCCGAAGAGACGGAAGAGATCTTCGAAAAGTGGGTTTTTACGATCCGATAAAGAATCAAACTTATTTAAACGTTCCTGTTATTCTATATTTCCTTAAAAAGGGCGCTCAACCTACAGTAACTGTTCATGATATTTTAAGGAAGGCAGAATTCTTTAAAGAAGGAACTTCGAGTTAATTATGAATTTTCATTAAAAATTTGAAAATTTCAATAAAAATTCAAAATAAAAATAAAAGTAAAAAAAAAAGATAGAGGGTAACTAGCCTCTATCTTTGTGTAATTATTTCCCCGGAATTTACCGACAAAGGCGGGATACATTTTTCTTATGAGATCTCTATTGATTGAATGAGCTCGAGATTTTTTCTCTATCCCTTCCTTATTTTTCCATTCAAATTTCTTATTTCTCTTATGCCAATCCAACGCAAGGCTTTTAGAAAAAAAAAAAACAATGGATTTTCTCAATATTCCATTCATATTGACAATGTTGTATTGAACCAATATAATTCGATCGTAGATAAATAAATCCGTTTATCCCTACCCCATATTGGTTCTTTCCTTCACTTAAATCAAATGAGGGAGGGTTTTGCTGGATTTATTGTAATACAAGACGTATTTTCTTAACAACAAAAAAACATACACAATGGATCAAGAGAAAAATGGGTGTCAATTTGAAAATCTATATCGGATTGGGAATCTATTGTTTTTTAATCCGATCCGCTCATTTTTATATTTTTATGTTTATTACAATTACAAATTGATCAACAAATCTTTCTTTTACATTTCGATTTGTTGCTAGTTCAATGTTTTTATTTTGACGGAGTCCTCCGCAGTACAATCCAATTCAATTTTTGCATTTCGATCGTATCTACACTAACACTAATATATATATTTTGATATATTTTTGATTTTCCGGGTTGCTAACTCAATGGTAGAGTACTCGGCTTTTAAGTGCGACTATGATCTTTTACACATTTGGATGAAGCAACGAATTCGTCCAGACTATTGGTAGAGTCTATAAGACCACGACTGATCCTGAAAGGTAATGAAGGAAAAAACAGCATGTCGTAATAAGATATAAATTGATTTATTAATCTATTTTTTTTATTCAAATAGAACTTTGAATTTATCCTTACTAGATCGTTACAAAATATTGTGTTGATTTTTTGAAAGGGACAAAATCAATTCAAATTTACAATTTGGTCTAATGAATAAATGGATAGAGTCCTATGGCTCCAATTCTGGTAAAACAAAAAGCAACGAGCTTATGTTCTTAATTTGAATGATTACCCAATCTAATTAGACGTTAAAATAGATTAGTGCCTGATGCGGGAAAGGGTTCTCCTATGAGTGGACCATTGATTCTTTTTTTTTTTTGAATCCTAACTATTCTCCATTATGAATTGGAGACAGATGTGTAGAAGAAAGAGTATACTGATAAAGAGAATCTAATTTATTCCAAAATCAAAAGAGCGACCGGGTTGCAAAAATAAAGGATCTTGGACCCTCTGTTTATTATAATAAACATAAACCAATTCCAATTGGAGCTAAAAAGATAGGAAAGAGATCTGTTGATTGGACTCCCCGTCTCGGGGTATAGGTATATCTTTTGATTTATACTGAGTAGATAGTATACTATCTATTATAGTATATACATAATCTATACCCTGTTCTGACCATATTATATTGCACTATGTATCATTTGATAACCCAAGACACGCCCCCCTGTCTCCGTTTTAAATAGAGAAATTGAAATGGAAGAATTACAATTACAAGGATATTTAGAAAAAGATGGATCTCGGCAACAAAACTTCCTATATCCGCTTATATTTCAAGAGTATATTTACACACTTGCTCATGATCATGGGTTAAATAGTTCGATTTTTTACGAACCCATGGAAATTGTGGGTTTAGGTTATGACAATAAATCCAGTTCCGTACTTGTGAAACGTTTAATTACTCGAATGTATCAACAGAATTCATTGATTTATTCAATGAATGACTTTAACCAAAATCGATTCGTTGGGCACAACAATTCTTTTTATTCGAATTTTTATTCTCAAATGGTATCAGAAGGTTTTGCAGTCATTGTGGAAATTCCATTCTCGCTTCGATTAGTACCTTCCTCCGAAGAAATACCCAAATCTCAGAATTTACGATCTATTCATTCAATATTTCCCTTTCTAGAGGACAAATTGTCGCATTTAAATTATGTCTTAGATATACTAATACCCTATCCTATTCATCTAGAAATCTTAGTTCAAATCCTTCAATGCTGGATCCAAGATGTTCCCTCTTTGCATTTTTTGCGATTCTTTCTCCATGAATTTCATAATTGGAATAATTTGAATTTTATTACTCCGACTAATTCCGTTTTTTCAAAAGAAAATAAAAGACTATTCCGGATCCTGTATAATTCTTATGTATCTGAATATGAATTTTTATTCGTTTTTCTTCGTAAACAATCCTATTATTTACGATCAACATCT